AAAGACTTAGTCCTAACCTTACCGTTAATTCTTGCCAAACATATACATGCAAGTATCCGCGCTCCAGTGTAAATGCCCTTAACCTCTTACCACAAGACAAAAGGAGCGGGCATCAGGCACACCATAAATTGTAGCCCAAGACGCCTTGCCTAGCCACACCCCCACGGGTACTCAGCAGTAATTAACATTAAGCAATAAGTGTAAACTTGACTTAGTTATGGCAACACCAGGGTTGGTAAATCTTGTGCCAGCCACCGCGGTCACACAAGAGACCCAAATTAACCGTACACGGCGTAAAGAGTGGTACTATATTATCAAACTAGCTAAGATGAAAGCATAGCTGAGCTGTCATAAGCCTAAGCTACACCTAACTCTCTTCCCGATCCTAGCATTAATGATTGACCACACCCCCACGAAAGCTAAGACACAAACTGGGATTAGATACCCCACTATGCTTAGCCCTAAATCTTGATACTTGCCATACTAAAGTATCCGCCTGAGAACTACGAGCACAAACGCTTAAAACTCTAAGGACTTGGCGGTGCCCTAAACCCACCTAGAGGAGCCTGTCCTATAATCGATAACCCACGATACACCCAACCGCTCCTTGCCAGAACAGCCTACATACCGCCGTCGCCAGCTCACCTCCACTGAGAGTACAACAGTGAGCACAATAGTCTTAACCCACTAACAAGACAGGTCAAGGTATAGCCCATGGTGCGGAAGAGATGGGCTACATTTTCTAAAATAGAAAACCTAACGGAAAGGGATGTGAAACCGTCCCTAGAAGGCGGATTTAGCAGTAAAGCGGAACAATACAGTCCCCTTTAAGTTGGCCCTGGGGCACGTACATACCGCCCGTCACCCTCCTCACAAGCTACAAAATCCCATAACTAATATCTACATCAGCTGAAGATGAGGTAAGTCGTAACAAGGTAAGCGTACTGGAAAGTGCGCTTAGCATACCAAGACGTAGCTATAACACCAAGCATTCAGCTTACACCTGAAAGATACCTGCCACCCACCAGGTCGTCTTGAAGCCCCCCTCTAGCCCGACCACACCCCAACTACAAAACTTTATAAACCCACTTATTCCCCCCAAACCAAAACATTTCACCAACTTAGTATAGGCGATAGAAAAGGCCCACAATCACCGGCGCGATAGAGATTCGTACCGTAAGGGAACGATGAAATAATAATGAAAACCCAAGCAACAAACAGCAAAGATAAACCCTTGTACCTTTTGCATCATGATTTAGCAAGAACAACCAAGCAAAATGAACTTAAGCTTGCCACCCCGAAACCCGAGCGAGCTACTTACAAGCAGCTATTCATGAGCGAACCCGTCTCTGTCGCAAAAGAGTGGGATGACTTGTCAGTAGAGGTGAAAAGCCAACCGAGCCGGGTGATAGCTGGTTGCCTGCCAAATGAATCTAAGTTCTCCCTTGATTACTTCTCAACGGACACCCAACCCAACCAACATGTAATGAATCAAGAGCTATTTAAAGGAGGTACAGCTCCTTTAAAAAAGAACACAATCTCCCCCAGCGGATAACTATTCACAACTCCCCCAATGTAGGCCTTCAAGCAGCCACCAACAATGAGTGCGTCAAAGCTCATCACCAAAAAAATCCAGAAACATTACGACTCCCTCCACCCCCAGCAGGCCAACCTATAACAATAGGAGAATTAATGCTAAAATGAGTAACTAGGGACTACCCTCTCAGGCGCAAGCTTACACACCCATGTTATTAACAGACCAACTAATACCCAAAACCCAACAAGACGCCATATTAAAGTACCCTGTTAACCCAACCCAGGAGCGCCCACCAGAAAGATTAAAATCTGCAAAAGGAACTCGGCAACCACAAGGCCCGACTGTTTACCAAAAACATAGCCTTCAGCAAAACAAGTATTGAAGGTGATGCCTGCCCAGTGACATACGTTCAACGGCCGCGGTATCCTAACCGTGCGAAGGTAGCGCAATCAATTGTCCCATAAATCGAGACTTGTATGAATGGCTAAACGAGGCCTTAACTGTCTCTTGCAGACAATCAGTGAAATTGATCTTCCCGTGCAAAAGCCGGAATAATAACATAAGACGAGAAGACCCTGTGGAACTTAAAAATCAGCGGCCACCCCATACAACCACAAACCTAATAGGCCCATCCACCCTAAGCACTGGCTCGCATTTTTCGGTTGGGGCGACCTTGGAGAAAAACAAATCCTCCAAAAATAAGACCACCCCTCTTAACCGAGGACAACTTCCCAAAGTACTAACAGTAACCAGACCCAATATAATTGAGTAATGGACCAAGCTACCCCAGGGATAACAGCGCAATCCCCTCCAAGAGCCCCTATCGACGAGGGGGTTTACGACCTCGATGTTGGATCAGGACATCCTAATGGTGCAGCCGCTATTAAGGGTTCGTTTGTTCAACGATTAACAGTCCTACGTGATCTGAGTTCAGACCGGAGCAATCCAGGTCGGTTTCTATCTATGATTAAGCTCCCCCTAGTACGAAAGGACCGGGGAAGCAAGGCCAATACTACAGGCATGCCTTCCCTCTAAACAATGAACCCAACTAAACTGTCAAGAGGCAAACCCACCCATCCTAGAAAAGGACCGCTAGCGTGGCAGAGCTCGGCAAATGCAAAAGGCTTAAGCCCTTTACCCAGAGGTTCAAATCCTCTCCCTAGCTCTCCCAACCCACCATGACTCAGCCCCTCGCCCTAATCTACCTTACCATATCCCTATCTTACGCCATCCCAATCCTAATTGCCGTGGCCTTCCTGACCCTAGTAGAACGAAAAATCCTAAGCTATATACAAGCCCGAAAGGGTCCAAACATCGTTGGGCCTTTCGGCTTATTACAGCCGAGTAGCAGACGGAGTAAAATTATTTATCAAAGAACCTATTCGCCCATCCACCTCATCCCCATTCCTTTTTATCATAACACCCATACTAGCCCTCCTCCTAGCAATCACCATTTGAATCCCACTACCCCTTCCCTTCTCCCTCACTGACCTAAACCTAGGTATCCTCTTCCTCTTAGCAATATCAAGCCTAGCAGTATATTCAATCCTATGGTCAGGCTGAGCCTCAAATTCAAAATATGCCCTAATCGGAGCCCTACGAGCAGTAGCACAAACCATCTCATATGAAGTAACACTCGCCATCATCCTATTATCTGTAATCGTGCTGAGCGGAAATTATACTCTAAGCACTTTCGCCGCCACCCAAGAGCCACTATACCTTATTTTCTCTTCCTGACCCCTTGCAATAATATGATACATCTCCACACTCGCCGAAACCAATCGCGCCCCATTTGATCTCACAGAAGGAGAATCTGAACTAGTCTCAGGATTTAATGTTGAATACGCCGCAGGCCCCTTCGCTTTATTCTTCCTAGCTGAATACGCAAACATTATACTAATAAACACACTAACTGCAATCCTATTCCTAAACCCAAGCTCACTTAACCCACCCACAGAGCTATTCCCAATAGTACTAGCCACAAAAACCCTGCTCCTATCCTCAGGCTTCCTATGAATCCGCGCCTCCTACCCACGATTCCGCTACGACCAACTCATACATCTTCTATGAAAAAACTTCCTCCCACTAACACTGGCCCTATGCCTCTGACACACCAGCATGCCTATTTCCTATGCAGGCCTGCCTCCTTACTTAAGGAAATGTGCCTGAACGCAAAGGGTCACTATGATAAAGTGAACATAGAGGTACACCAACCCTCTCATTTCCTAAGACAAACCTTAGAAAAGTAGGAATCGAACCTACACAGAAGAGACCAAAACTCTTCATACTTCCTTTATATTATTTCCTAGTAGGGTCAGCTAAAAAAGCTATCGGGCCCATACCCCGAAAACGATGGTTTAACCCTTCCCCTACTAATGAACCCTCACGCAAAACTAATCACCTCACTGAGCCTACTGCTTGGAACAAGCATTACAATCTCAAGCAACCACTGAATTATAGCCTGAGCCGGACTAGAAATTAACACCCTTGCCATTATCCCCCTCATCTCAAAATCCCACCACCCTCGAGCCATCGAAGCAGCAATCAAATATTTCCTTGTACAGGCAGCAGCCTCAGCACTAATCCTCTTCTCAAGTATAACCAATGCCTGAACCACAGGCCAATGAGACATCTCCCAACTAACCTACCCAGTATCATGTAACCTGTTAACCACAGCAATTGCAATAAAACTAGGACTAGTACCATTCCACTTTTGACTCCCAGAAGTACTACAAGGCTCACCCCTAATTACCGCCCTCTTACTATCAACACTCATAAAATTCCCCCCAATCACCATTCTCCTTCTAACCTCACACTCACTTAACCCAACACTACTAACGACCATAGCCATCGCCTCAACAGCCCTAGGGGGCTGAATAGGCCTTAACCAAACGCAAACCCGAAAAATCCTAGCTTTCTCTTCCATCGCCCACTTAGGTTGAATAACCATTATCATCATCTACAACCCCAAACTCACCCTACTGACCTTTTATACATACTCCGTAATAACAACCTCCGTATTCCTTACCCTCAATACAACTAAAGTCCTAAGCCTCCCAACCATAATAACCTCCTGAACAAAATCCCCCATACTAAACGCAGCCTTAATACTAACACTACTCTCTCTAGCAGGACTCCCCCCACTAACAGGCTTCCTGCCAAAATGACTCATCATCCAAGAACTTACTAAACAAGAAATAACCACAACAGCCACAATCATCTCTATCCTATCACTACTAGGACTGTTCTTCTACCTACGCCTCGCATACTACTCAACAATCACACTTCCACCAAACTCCACAAACCACATAAAACAATGGCACATCAATAAACTAACCACCTCCCCCATTGCCATTCTCACTATCCTCTCAACCCTACTGCTACCTCTATCCCCAATAATTCTCACCACCATCTAGAAACTTAGGATAACCCAAACCGAAGGCCTTCAAAGCCTTAAACAAGAGTTAAACCCTCTTAGTTTCTGCTAAGACCCGCAGGACACTAACCTGCATCTCCTGAATGCAACCCAGACGCTTTAATTAAGCTAGGACCTTCCTAGACAGATGGGCTTCGATCCCATAAACTTCCAGTTAACAGCTAGATGCCCAAACCAATAGGCTTCTGTCTACCATAGGCCCCGGTACATTCTCAATGCACATCACTGAGCTTGCAACTCAGCATGAATTTCACCACAGAGCCGATAAGAAGAGGAATTAAACCTCTGTAAAAAGGACTACAGCCTAACGCTTCAACACTCAGCCATCTTACCTGTGACCTTCACCAACCGATGATTATTCTCAACCAACCACAAAGATATCGGCACTCTATACTTAATCTTTGGTGCATGAGCCGGCATAGTCGGCACCGCCCTAAGCTTACTCATCCGCGCAGAACTGGGCCAGCCAGGAACCCTCCTAGGAGACGACCAAATCTACAATGTAATCGTCACCGCCCACGCCTTCGTAATAATCTTCTTCATAGTCATACCAATCATAATTGGAGGATTTGGAAACTGATTAGTCCCCCTAATAATTGGAGCCCCCGACATAGCATTCCCCCGCATAAACAACATAAGCTTCTGACTCCTTCCCCCATCCTTCCTACTCCTCCTAGCCTCATCAACAGTAGAAGCCGGAGCAGGCACAGGATGAACTGTATACCCACCATTAGCCGGTAACCTAGCCCATGCTGGCGCCTCAGTAGACCTAGCCATTTTCTCACTCCATCTAGCAGGTGTATCCTCCATCCTAGGGGCAATTAACTTCATCACAACCGCCATCAACATAAAACCACCAGCTCTTTCACAGTACCAAACCCCCCTATTCGTATGGTCCGTACTTATCACTGCCGTCCTACTATTACTTTCACTTCCAGTCCTTGCCGCCGGCATCACCATGCTATTAACAGACCGAAACCTAAATACCACATTCTTTGACCCCGCTGGAGGCGGAGACCCAGTCCTATATCAACACCTCTTCTGATTCTTTGGCCACCCAGAAGTCTATATCCTAATCCTCCCAGGCTTCGGAATCATCTCCCACGTAGTAACGTACTACGCAGGTAAAAAAGAACCATTCGGCTATATAGGGATAGTATGAGCCATACTATCAATCGGATTCTTAGGATTCATCGTATGAGCCCACCACATATTCACCGTCGGAATGGACGTAGACACCCGAGCATACTTTACATCCGCCACTATAATCATCGCCATTCCAACTGGCATTAAAGTCTTCAGCTGATTAGCAACCCTACACGGAGGAACAATTAAATGAGATCCCCCAATACTATGAGCCCTGGGCTTCATCTTCCTCTTCACCATTGGAGGCCTTACGGGAATTGTCCTAGCAAACTCTTCACTAGATATCGCCCTCCACGACACATACTACGTAGTTGCCCACTTCCACTACGTCCTCTCAATAGGAGCAGTCTTCGCCATTCTAGCAGGATTCACCCACTGATTCCCACTATTTACCGGTTACACCTTGCACCCCACATGAACCAAGGCCCACTTCGGAGTCATATTCACAGGTGTAAACCTAACTTTCTTCCCTCAACATTTCCTAGGCCTAGCTGGCATACCACGACGATACTCAGACTACCCGGACGCCTACACCCTATGAAATACCATATCCTCCATCGGCTCACTAATCTCAATAACAGCCGTGATCATACTTATATTCATCATCTGAGAAGCCTTCACATCAAAACGAAACATCCTCCAACCAGAGCTAACTGCCACTAACATCGAATGAATTCACGGCTGCCCGCCACCATACCACACCTTCGAAGAACCAGCCTTTGTCCAAGTACAAGAAAGGAAGGAATCGAACCCTCATATGCTGGTTTCAAGCCAACCGCATCAAACCACTCATGCTTCTTTCTTATGAGATATTAGTAAACTCATTACATAGCTTTGTCAAGGCTAAGTCACAGGTGAAAACCCTGTACATCTCATCATGGCTAACCACTCCCAACTTGGATTCCAAGACGCATCATCTCCTATCATAGAGGAATTAGTCGAATTCCACGATCATGCCCTAATAGTTGCACTAGCAATCTGCAGCTTAGTCCTCTACCTCCTAACACTCATATTAATAGAAAAACTATCCTCAAACACCGTAGACGCTCAAGAAGTCGAATTAATCTGAACAATTCTCCCAGCCATCGTCCTCGTCCTACTTGCCCTACCATCCTTACAAATCCTCTACATAATAGACGAAATCAACGAACCCGACCTGACTCTAAAAGCTATCGGACACCAATGATACTGAACCTACGAATATACGGACTTCAAAGACCTAACATTCGACTCATACATAATTCCCTCACCAGAACTCCCACAAGGACACTTCCGACTGCTAGAAGTAGACCACCGCGTCGTCATCCCTATAGAATCACCAATCCGCATTATCGTCACCGCTGGAGATGTCCTCCACTCTTGAGCCATCCCTACCCTCGGAGTAAAAACAGATGCAATCCCAGGCCGACTAAATCAAACATCATTTATCACCACACGACCAGGGATCTTCTACGGCCAATGCTCAGAAATCTGCGGAGCTAACCACAGCTACATACCAATCGTAGTAGAATCTACTCCTCTTACCCACTTCGAAAACTGATCCTCATTACTATCCTCTTAATCATTAAGAAGCTATGTATCAGCATTAGCCTTTTAAGCTAAAGAACAGAGGGGCCACCTCCTCCTTAATGACATGCCACAACTTAACCCAGGCCCATGATTCCTCACCATACTAATAACATGATTAACCTATCTAATAATTATCCAACCCAAACTCCTATCATTCACCCCCATCAATTCCCCCTCCAACATACCTAACACAACTACTAAAACCACATCCTGACTCTGACCATGAACCTAAGCTTCTTCGACCAATTTACAAGCCCATGCCTCCTAGGAATCCCACTAATTCTCCTCTCACTACTATTTCCGCCCCTCTTATTCCCCTCACCCAACAACCGTTGACTCACCAACCGCTTCTCTACCCTCCAATCATGATTTCTTCACCTAACTACAAAACAACTAATAAGCCCACTAAACCAAAAAGGTCACAAGTGGGCACTAATCCTAACCTCCCTAATAATACTACTACTCACAATCAACCTACTAGGCCTACTACCCTACACATTCACCCCAACCACACAACTATCAATAAACATAGCACTAGCCTTCCCCCTCTGACTCGCCACCCTCCTCACAGGCCTACGAAACCAACCTTCAGCCTCACTAGGACACCTTCTACCAGAAGGCACACCAACCCCACTAGTCCCAGCCCTAATCCTAATCGAAACCATCAGCCTACTTATCCGCCCACTAGCCCTAGGAGTCCGCCTCACAGCAAACCTTACAGCAGGACACCTACTAATCCAACTTATCTCCACAGCCACCACAGCCCTTCTCCCAATTATTCCCTCAATCTCCATCCTCACTACAATAATCCTCCTCCTACTAACTATTCTAGAAGTAGCAGTAGCCATAATCCAAGCTTACGTCTTCGTTCTCCTACTAAGCTTATACTTACAAGAAAACATCTAATGGCCCACCAAGCACACTCTTATCACATAGTAGATCCAAGCCCCTGACCCATCTTCGGAGCAGCCGCTGCCCTATTAACCACCTCTGGACTAATCATATGATTTCACTACAACTCTTCCCAACTCCTAATCCTAGGCCTACTCTCAATAATTCTAGTAATATTACAATGATGACGAGACATTGTACGAGAAAGCACATTCCAAGGCCACCACACCCCCACAGTCCAAAAAGGACTGCGATACGGAATAATCCTATTCATCACATCCGAAGCATTCTTCTTCCTAGGCTTCTTTTGAGCATTCTTCCACTCCAGCCTAGTCCCAACCCCAGAACTGGGCAGCCAATGACCCCCAATAGGAATCAAACCTCTCAACCCCCTCGAAGTCCCACTACTAAACACAGCTATCCTACTAGCCTCAGGAGTCACCGTTACATGAGCCCACCACAGTATCACAGAAGGTAATCGAAAACAAGCAACACACGCACTAACACTAACAATCCTCTTAGGCTTCTACTTCACAGCACTACAAGCAATAGAGTACTACGAAGCTCCATTCTCAATCGCCGATGGCGTATACGGCGCAACCTTCTTCGTTGCCACAGGCTTTCACGGACTACATGTAATCATTGGCTCGTCCTTCCTCTCTGTCTGCCTCCTACGACTAATCAAATTCCACTTCACACCAAGCCACCACTTCGGGTTCGAAGCAGCAGCCTGATATTGACACTTCGTAGACGTCATCTGATTATTCCTCTATATAACTATCTACTGATGAGGATCCTGCCCTTCTAGTATACTAATTACAATTGACTTCCAATCTCTAAAATCTGGTACAAACCCAGAGATGGGCAATCAACATAATCACATTCATACTTGTCTTATCCCTCACACTAAGCATTATCCTAACCATACTAAACTTCTGACTCGCCCAAATAAACCCCGACTCTGAAAAACTCTCCCCATACGAGTGTGGCTTTGACCCACTCGGATCTGCCCGACTCCCCTTCTCAATCCGATTCTTCCTCAGTAGCAATCCTATTCCTACTATTCGACCTAGAAATCGCACTCCTACTACCCCTCCCATGAGCTACTCAACTACAATCCCCAATCACAACCTTAACCTGAACCTCCATCATCATTATACTCCTCACACTAGGCCTACTCTATGAATGAATACAAGGAGGCCTAGAATGAGCAGAATAACCAAAGAAAGAAAGTTAGTCTAACCAAGACAGTTGATTTCGACTCAACAAACCATAGTTCCACCCTATGACTTTCTTCATGTCACTCACACACCTAAGCTTCTACTCAGCCTTCACCCTAAGCAGCTTAGGGTTAGCCTTCCACCGAACCCACCTCATCTCCGCCCTACTATGCTTAGAAAGCATAATACTGTCCATGTATATTGCCCTATCCCTCTGACCAATTGAGAACCAAACACCATCACTCACCCTAACCCCCATACTAATATTAACGTTCTCAGCTTGCGAAGCCGGTACAGGCCTAGCAATACTAGTAGCATCCACACGAACCCACGGCTCCGACCACCTACACAACTTAAACCTCCTACAATGCTAAAAATCATCCTACCTACAATCATACTCCTACCTATAGCCCTCTTATCCCCCCAAAAATCCTTATGAACAAACACAACCACACACTCCCTCCTAATCGCCACCCTCAGCCTCCACTGATTACTCCCAACATACTACCCACACAAAAACCTAACCCAGTGGACTGGCATCGACCAAACCTCATCACCATTACTAGTATTATCCTGCTGACTTCTACCCCTCATAATCATAGCAAGCCAAAACCACCTTCAACATGAACCCACAGCACGAAAACGAATTTTCATCACAGCCCTAATCACAATCCAACCATTCATCATCCTAGCCTTCTCAACCACAGAACTAATACTATTTTACATCTCATTCGAAGCCACCCTAATCCCAACATTAATTCTAATCACACGATGAGGAAACCAACCAGAACGGCTAAGCGCCGGAACCTACCTACTATTCTACACCCTTATTAGCTCTCTACCACTACTAGTCACAATCTTATACCTTCACACGTACACCGGTACACTCCACCTCTCAATACTAAAACTAACCCCCCCATCCCACACAAACACCTGAACCACCACCCTATCTAATCTAGCCCTACTAACAGCATTCATAGTAAAAGCACCCCTATATGGCCTCCACCTATGACTACCCAAAGCCCACGTAGAAGCCCCAATCGCAGGATCCATACTACTAGCCGCACTCCTCCTAAAACTAGGCGGATATGGCATCATACGCACAACCCTCCTAATAAACCCCCTCCCAAATCACCTACACTACCCATTCCTTACACTAGCCTTATGAGGAGCTTTAATAACCAGCTCAATCTGCTTACGACAGACAGACCTTAAATCACTCATTGCTTACTCCTCCGTAAGCCATATAGGCCTAGTTATTGCCGCAGGAATGATCCAAACTAACTGATCATTTTCAGGCGCTATAATCCTCATAATCTCCCATGGACTAACCTCATCCATACTATTCTGCCTAGCTAACACAAACTACGAACGCACCCATAGCCGAATCCTACTCTTAACCCGAGGCATGCAACCCCTCCTACCACTCATAGCAACCTGATGACTACTAGCCAACCTCACAAACATAGCACTCCCACCGACAACAAACCTTATAGCAGAACTAACAATCATAATCGCACTATTCAACTGATCAGCCCTTACAATCATCCTAACAGGCACAGCAACCCTACTAACTGCCTCATACACCTTATTCATACTACTAGCCACCCAACGAGGAACCCTACCAACACACATCACATCCATCCAAAACTCTACCACACGAGAGCACCTACTAATAGCCCTCCACGCCATCCCCATACTCCTCCTAATCCTCAAACCAGACCTAATCTCAAGAACCTATTCACGCAGGCATAGTTTTAACCCAAACATTAGGCTGTGATCCTAAAAATAGAAGTTGAACTCTTCTTGCCTGCCGAGGGGAGGTTCAACCAACAAGAACTGCTAATCCTTGTATCTGAGTCTAAAACCTCAGCCCCCTTAACCTCAACTTTTAAAGGATAACAGTAATCCACTGGTCTTAGGAGCCACTCATCTTGGTGCAACTCCAAGTAAAAGTAATGGACACCACATTACTCCTCAACACTTCCCTACTCCTCACACTCTCAATTATCCTCACACCCATACTACTCCCCCTTCTCTCAAAAAACTTACAAAACTCCCCAACCTCCATCACACACACCATCAAAATAGCCTTCCTAACCAGCCTAATCCCAATAACACTTTTCATACACTCAGGCACAGAAAGCATTATCTCCCACTGAGAATGAAAATTCATCATAAACTTCAAAATCCCAATCAGCCTCAAAATAGATCAATACTCCATGATATTTCTCCCTATCGCACTATTCGTAACATGGTCCATCCTACAATTCGCAACATGATACATATCGTCAGAACCATATATCACAAAATTTTTCTCCTACCTCCTAATATTCCTAATCGCCATACTAACACTAACCATCGCCAACAACATATTCCTACTATTCATTGGATGAGAAGGAGTAGGCATTATATCATTCCTACTAATCGGCTGATGACAGGGCCGAGCAGAAGCAAATACAGCTGCACTACAAGCCGTACTGTACAACCGAATTGGAGATATCGGCCTAATCCTAAGCATAGCATGACTTGCCTCAACTACGAATACATGAGAAATCCAACAAGCACTCTCCCCCACCCAAACCCCAACACTACCCCTACTAGGCCTTATCCTAGCCGCCACTGGAAAATCCGCCCAATTCGGCCTCCACCCATGACTACCCGCCGCCATAGAAGGTCCAACCCCAGTTTCCGCCCTACTTCACTCCAGCACCATAGTAGTAGCCGGAATCTTTCTACTTATTCGCACCCACCCAATACTCGCCAACAACCAAACCGCTCTCTCCACATGCTTATGTCTAGGGGCCCTATCCACACTATTCGCTGCTACATGCGCACTCACACAAAACGACATCAAAAAAATCATTGCCTTCTCAACATCAAGCCAACTAGGATTAATAATAGTAGCCATCGGGCTAAACCTCCCACAACTAGCCTTTCTCCACATCTCCACCCATGCCTTCTTCAAAGCCATACTATTCCTATGTTCAGGATCAATCATCCACAACCTAAATGGAGAACAAGACATCCGAAAAATAGGAGGCCTACAAAAAACACTCCCAACAACCACCTCCTGCCTCACTATCGGCAACCTAGCCCTCATAGGAACCCCATTCCTAGCTGGATTTTACTCAAAAGACCTCATTATCGAAACCATAAACACCTCCTACCTAAACACCTGAGCACTACTCTTAACACTCCTAGCTACATCATTTACTGCAACATACAGCCTCCGAATAACCCTACTAGTACAAACAGGATTTACCCGCACACCCACAATCACCCCAACAAACGAAAACGACCCAACACTCATTAACCCAATCACCCGACTCGCCCTAGGTAGCATCACAGCAGGCCTACTCATTACCTCCTACATCCCCCCTGCAAAAACCCCACCAATAACAATACCCATAATCACAAAAACTGCAGCCATCCTCATCACAATCCTAGGCATCCTGCTAGCCTTAGAACTGTCAAAAATAGCCCATACCTCAACCCAACCTAAACAAAATCCATACCTAAACTTCTCTTCCACTTTAGGCTACTTCAACCCCCTAACACACCGCCTCACCTCCACAGAACTGCTAAATAGCGGACAAAACCTCGCCTCCCACCTAACCGACTTATTCTGATACAAAAAAATCGGCCCCAAAGGACTCGCTGACCTACAACTCATAGCATCCCAAACATCAACAAACTTCCACACCGGACTGATTAAAGCTTACTTAAGCTCATTCGCCCTATCCATCCTCATCATCATCCTTACAACATAACCCCAAAATCAATGGCCCCTAACCTTCGAAAATCCCACCCCCTACTAAAAATGATCAACAACTCCTTAATTGACTTACCCACCCCCTCAAACATCTCTGCCTGATGAAACTTTGGATCCCTCCTAGGCATCTGCCTAATAACACAAATCCTAACCGGACTACTATTAGCCATACACTACACTGCAGATACGACCCTAGCCTTCTCATCCGTCGCCCACACATGTCGAAACGTACAGTACGGCTGACTAATCCGAAACCTACATGCAAACGGAGCCTCATTCTTCTTCATCTGCATCTACCTTCACATCGGACGAGGTCTCTACTACGGCTCCTACCTCTACAAAGAGACCTGAAACACAGGTATCATCCTCCTACTCACCCTAATAGCCACAGCTTTCGTAGGCTACGTCTTACCATGAGGACAAATATCATTCTGAGGAGCCACAGTCATTACTAACCTATTTTCAGCTATCCCATACATTGGTCAAACCATTGTAGAGTGGGCCTGAGGCGGATTCTCAGTAGATAATCCCACACTCACCCGATTTTTCGCCCTACACTTCCTCCTCCCCTTTGTAATTGCAGGCCTCACCCTCATCCACCTAACCTTCCTCCACGAATCCGGCTCAAACAACCCACTAGGCATCGTATCAAACTCTGACAAAATCCCGTTCCACCCCTACTTCTCCTTAAAAGACATCCTAGGTTTCGCACTCATGTTCCTACCTCTAACAGCTCTAGCCCTATTCTCTCCCAACCTCCTAGGAGACCCAGAAAACTTCACACCAGCAAACCCACTAGTCACACCACCACACATCAAGCCTGAGTGATACTTCCTCTTTGCATACGCCATTCTACGCTCAATCCCCAACAAATTAGGCGGAGTACTAGCCCTAGCTGCCTCCGTACTAATCCTATTCCTAAGCCCATTCCTCCACAAATCAAAACAACGCACAATAGCCTTCCGTCCCCTCTCCCAACTCCTATTCTGAACCCTAATCGCCAACCTCCTCATCCTAACATGAATCGGTAGCCAACCAGTCGAACACCCATTTATCATCATTGGCCAACTAGCCTCCCTCACCTACTTCACCATTCTCCTAATCCTTTTCCCCATCCTGGGAGCCCTCGAAAATAAAATACTTAACCACTAAATACTCTAATAGTTTATTAAAAACATTGGTCTTGCACTCAAAATAAAAATCGCATTTTTTCCCAACCTCCCTCAATCAGAAAAAGAGGACTTAAACCTCCACCTCCAACTCCCAAAGCTGGCATTCTACATTAAACTATTTTCTGACCCGCACGTCCTCCTTATTCACCCTAAACCGCTCGAATCGCCCCACGAGACAACCCCCGCACCAACTCCAACACAACGAACAAAGTCAACAATAACCCTCATCCCCCTACCATCAACATCCCCGTCCCTCATGAGTAAAACAACGCCACCCCACTAAAATCCAACCGCACTGAAAACACCCCACCACCATCAACAGTAACCACACCAAGCTTCCACCCCTCAAGAATCCCCCCAACAACACTACCCACCACCAATACTAACACAAGACCAACCCCATACCAAACAACCCCTCAATCTCACCAAGCTTCAGGAAAGGGGTCAGCAGCCAAAGATACAGAATAAACAAAAACTACCAACATCCCACCCAAATAAACCATAAACAACACCAAAGACACAAACGACGCCCCTAAACTCAACAACCACCCACACCCCACCACAGATGCCAAAACTAATCCCACCACCCCATAATAAGGCGAAGGATTAGACGCAACCGCCAATCCCCCCAAAACAAAACACACCCCTAAAAAAATTACAAAATAAGCCATAACAGTTCCCACTTGGCTTTTCTCCAAGACCTATGGCTTGAAAAGCCATCGTTGACTCTCAACTATAGGAACCCTAACGAACACTCACCCCACCTCTCCCTTCCCCCAAAACAACAAGTACTAATTAAACATTAGCCTATGTACTGCAGTACATCCCTATCCCACTACATCCTATGTATTACTGTACATCTTTCCCCCCCCCCCCTACCCCCCCATCACTTAATATGTCGTAATGCATTCACTCCTTTTCTCTCATGAGCACTTMGTTCTTYYTKGTAATACCARGKTATGTATGAAGWRTGTACGAGGTAATGTGGTTAGGCATGATACTCTATGAGTTCAGTTCTACTTTCATGGAGTTTAAAGTTTATGATCTAGGAATTGGAGTTGTCTGTTACTGTACTAAAACCATGGTAGTTCGAGAACGTGTATGGTCTGTTTGTATTTGTATGGGAGTGCTTAACTACATAGTATTTATGGTAACTGGTCATAGCTTGCAGTACTTCTTGTAGTACCTGTGGCTGCGTATTAGGTTATCTATTAATCGTATTTCTCCCGAGAAATCAGCATCCCGCTGCATATAAGGTTCGGTATTACTAGCTTCAGGATCATTCTTTCCCCCTACACCCTCGCACGACTTGCGCTTTTGCGCCTCTGGTTCCTACTTCAGGCCCATGATNGTCCAGTTCCCTCCACGGTTATCTTCGTAGAGGCATT